AGGTAAGGTGGCTGAGGTAGGCGGTGGATTGTAACCCCACATACAGAGGTTTAAGCCCTCTCCTTACCAAGCCCTGAGGTGTTTATCATGTTAGATTGCAAATCTGAAGAAGCAGATTAATCGTCTGCCGGGGCTTTCCCCCGCTTACTTGTTTTTGCGGGGGAAAGTAGATGAATGCTCTCTGGTTTGGGCGCTTAGCTGTTAACTAAGAATTTGTAGGATCGAGGCCTTCTCATCTAGAAAGGCCTTAGCTTAATTAAAGTGTTTGTTTTGCATGCAGAAGATGTGGGGTAGTGTCCCGCAGGTCTTATCAGGAACTGGGAGATTTTCACTCCCGCTTAGAGCTTTGAAGGCTCTTGGTCTAAAGTGTTATCCTAAGTTCCTTTAGGAGGTTAGTAGGGCAAGGGCTGTTGGGGTTAGGGGAAGTAGGGCAATTGTTCCCATGATTGTGATGGAGAGTGGTAGGGTTACTTGTAGTTGTTGGAGGCGTCAGGGGGTAATTCCTGACAGGGTATTAGGTGATATAGTTAGGGTTATAGCGTAGGATAGGCGGAGGTAAAAGTATAGGCTGATTAGGGCCGTTAGAGCGGCGATTGTTGCTGTGGTGGCTAATTGTTGTTTGGTTAATTCTTGTAAAATAAGTCATTTGGGTGCAAAACCTGTTATAGGGGGGAGGCCTCCTAGGGACAGGAGTATGAGGGGGGTTAGGGCGGTGAGAATAGGGGTTTTTGCTCAGGAGGTGGCTAGGGTGTTAATGTTTGTTGAGTTGTTTAGTTTGAAGACTAGGAATGTTGAGAATGTTATGATAAAGTATGTGAGCAGGGTTAGTAATGCAAGTGATGGTATGAATTGGGTTACTAGTATCATTCATCCGAGGTGTGCGATGGATGAGTATGCTAGGATTTTTCGTAGTTGGGTTTGGTTTAGTCCGCCTCAGCCGCCTACAAGGGTTGATGTAAGGCCTAGGAAGATTAATAGGTTTGTGTTGTTGGGTTGTATTTGAAGAATTAGGGCGAACGGGGCTAGTTTTTGTCATGTGGAGAGGATCAGGCCAGTGGTGAGGTCGAGTCCTTGTAGAACTTCTGGGAGTCAGGCGTGGACTGGGGCTAAGCCAATTTTGAGGGCTAGGGCTGTTGTTAGGATTGTGGCTGGTAATGGGTGGGCTAGTTGTTGAATTTCTCATTGACCGGTGAGTCATGCATTGGTAGTGCTGGCGAATAGAATTATTGCGGCTGCAGTGGCTTGGGTGAGAAAATATTTGGTGGTAGCTTCGATTGCTCGTGGGTGGTGATGTTGTGCTATTAGTGGGATAATAGCTAAGGTGTTTATTTCAAGGCCTATTCAGGCAAGAAGTCAATGGGAGCTTGCAAATGTGATGGTTGTTCCTAGGCCTAGGCTAAATAATAGGGTGGTTAGGATGTAGGGGTTCATTAGTAAAGGAAGGATTTTAACCAACATGTTTGGGGTATGGGCCCAAAAGCTTACTTAGCTGACTTTACTAGAAAGTGGTGTAGTGGAAGCACTAAGAGTTTTGATCTCTTAAGGATGGGTTCGAGTCCCCTTTTTCTAAGGAGTTGGAGGGATTTTAACCCTCATGTTTCACTCTATCAAAGTGGCCCTTTAAAATTCAGGCACAAGTCCTTTAAGGGTTAGAGTTGTGGAGGTAATCCTGCGAAGGCGATTGGGAGGGCTAGATGTCATACGACAAGGGCTAGTGTTAAGGGGAGGAAGTTTTTTCACACTAGGTGTATCAGTTGATCGTATCGAAATCGGGGGTAGGAAGCTCGTACTCATAGAAATACGATTGATAGGAGGGCAGCTTTAGTTATAATGTTTATTGCTGTGAGTTCAGGTAATGTTGGAGTATGTGAGGCGCCAAGGAATAAAATTGTAGAAAGTGTATTTATGAGGAGGATATTAGCGTACTCTGCGAGGAAGAATAGGGCGAATGGGCCTCCTGCGTATTCTACGTTGAACCCTGAGACTAGTTCGGATTCACCTTCAGTAAGGTCGAATGGTGCTCGGTTTGTCTCGGCTAGGGTTGAAATGTACCATATTGCTGCTAGGGGTCAGGCGGGTAAAATTAATCAGATGCTTTCCTGGGCGGTGTTGAAGGTTTGTAATGTAAATCCGCCGGCGAAGATGATAATGTTTAGTAGAATGAGTCCTAAACTAACTTCGTAGGAAATGGTTTGGGCTACTGCTCGGAGGGCTCCTATGAGGGCATATTTTGAGTTTGATGCTCAGCCTGATCCTAGGATGGAGTAGACAGCAAGGCTTGAGAGAGCAAGGACGAATAGGATTCCAAGGTTAAGGTCAATTACAGGGTAAGGTATGGGTATGGGGGCTCAGAGTGTTAGGGCTAGTGTTAGTGCGAGTATGGGGGTTGCTAAAAATAGAACTGGTGAGGAGGTTGATGGGCGGATTGGCTCTTTAATAAAGAGTTTTACTCCGTCTGCGATGGGTTGCAGGAGGCCATAGGGTCCTACAATGTTAGGCCCTTTTCGTAATTGCATGTAGCCTAGGACTTTTCGTTCAAGGAGGGTAAGGAATGCAACGGCTAATAGTACGGGTACAATGAAGGCTAATGGGTTGAGTAGATGGGTAATTAGAGGTGTAATCATAGTTAAGGAGAGGATTTGAACCTCTATTGAAAGGGCTTAGGTCTTTTGCAATACCGGGCTCTGCCACCTTAACGTGCCATTTGTCTTTGGCTTAAAAGTGGTATGTCCTCTTGTTTGTTTTAGTTGTCTTCATCAAATGGGGGAAGGGCGTGCTTTTGGCATAGGCCCCCTCTTTTCGGTCCTTTCGTACTAGAAAAGAGCATAGCATAGATAGAAACTGACCTGGATTACTCCGGTCTGAACTCAGATCACGTAGGACTTTAATCGTTGAACAAACGAACCCTTAATAGCGGCTGCACCATTAGGATGTCCTGATCCAACATCGAGGTCGTAAACCCCCTCGTCGATATGGGCTCTGGGAGGGGATTGCGCTGTTATCCCTGGGGTAACTTGGTCCGTTGATCGACTATGTCGGATCATTTTTGGTCAGTTGTACTGTTTCTTAGAGGAGTGGCTCTTGGTTGTAAGAGGGGTGCTCTCATTCCACATGGGGGTTTTGTTTTTCCCCGCGGTCGCCCCAACCAAAGACATGTTGGGCAGGGGTCCAGCATAAGTTTAGCTTTGTTGTTCAAAGTTGTTCTGAATGGTCTGCCTTATGTCTAAAGCTCCACAGGGTCTTCTCGTCTTATGGTTATATCCCCGCTTCTGCACGGGGAGATCAATTTCATTGACTGGAAAAAGGAGACAGTTAAGCCCTCGTTATGCCATTCATACGGGTCTTCATTTAAAAGACAAGTGATTGCGCTACCTTCGCACGGTCAAAATACCGCGGCCGTTAAACATATAGTCACAGGGCAGGCGGGACCTCTTATGCTTTGTTTTTGCAAGAGGCGATGTTTTTGGTAAACAGGCGAGGCTTGTGTTTGCCGAGTTCCTTCTTATTCTTTTAGTCTTTCCTTGTAAGCACTCCAGTGTGGGGTTAACGGTAAGTTTAAATTGAGTGTTCTTCTGGTTTGTTAATTTGTTAACTCAGTTCCCTCTTTTTTTGGGTCCGGTAATGGGTCAGTGGGTTGGTCCGTTCTGATGTACACATGTGCGTGGAGAACGTCTGTAGGTGCGTTCTTATTACTCATATTAGCAGTATCTCTTCCATGGTTGCATGGATGGGCCTGATAGGGGTTAGGGGTGTAAGATTTATTTATCAGAATATTGGGTTAAGAATTTGATGGTATGTCTGAGCTTTAACGCTTTCTATTGTGATGGCTGCTTTTAGGCCCACTTAAACATTTATCCTTGGTTAGTGTGATCTTTAACCACTTAATAAAGTTGTTTCTTTTTTCAAAGGAGCTGTACCTTCTTTGAATAACTCTTCTAGTTTTCTGTTTTCGTAATTGTATGTTTTGGGTTGGTTAGGAAATCTAGAAGGCTGAACTTAAATTCATTTCTCAGGCAACCAGCTATAACTGGGCTCGGTAAGTCTGTCACTTCTACTCAAAGCTCTTCCCACTCTTTTGCCACAGAGACGGGTTGGCCCCATAATGGGCTGTCTTGGAGTAGCTCGTCCAGTTTCGGGGTGTCAAACTAAAGGTCTCTTTGCTTGAATTTTACTGGCTAAAGCATGATGCAAAAGGTACGAGTTTTAGTCTCTGCTTTTTTTGGCTTGAGTGGTTTATTTCATTTCTTTTTCAGCTTTCCCTTGCGGTACTGTTTCTATTGCTCTTAGTTTCTTTTCTGTCGCACATACTAGGACGGAAAAATGGTTTGTTTATTTATGGTTTGCGGTATTTTGGGTTATTAATAGTTGGTTGTTAGGTGGATGGGTGGGCTAGCTATTGGGCTTCAGGGTAACCCGATTTGCACGGGTGACTTCTCAGTGTAAGGGAGGTGCTTTTCTATCTTAGCTATACTCTGGTTGTTCCAAGTGCACCTTCCGGTACACTTACCATGTTACGACTTGCCTCCCCTTTTCATATACAATGGTTTATGGAAAGTTTAATGTGTTGAGTTTGGGGAGAGTGACGGGCGGTGTGTGCGCGCTTCAGGGCCGGTTTCAGTAGGACACTCTGATTCCTACTTACTATTAAATCCTCCTTCAAATACACGTTTCAGTGAATTATTCGTATTCCCTGAAGTAGGGAATGTAGCCCATTTCTTTCCTTTCCATGCGCTACACCTCGACCTGACGTTTTGGATTTGGATCATCTCTGCTTACTATGGGACCTTCACAGGGTAAGCTGGCGACGGCGGTATATAGGCGGGTTAAACTAGGAAAGGTGAGGTTGAACGGGGATTATCGGTTCTAGAACAGGCTCCTCTAAGTGGATCTAAAGCACCGCCAAGTCCTTTGGGTTTTAAGCTATTGCTCGTAGTTCCCGGGCGGATAGTGGGGTATAACGCTATCAATGTTTATGGCTAAGCATAGTGGGGTATCTAATCCCAGTTTGTGTCATAGCTTTCGTGGGTTCAGGGTTGGTAAAGCCACTTTCGTGGTAGTTCTTCGTGCCTTCGGGTACGTATAACAGTTCTGAAGGTGTTCGGCTTTAGTTTGTAATATTACTCCTAACCACTCTTTACGCCGGTTAATATCAACTTGGACCTCTCGTATAACCGCGGTGGCTGGCACGAGTTTTACCGGTCCTCTTTGCTTTAACTAAGTCAAGTTTTCACTTATTGCTTAATGTTTATCACTGCTGAGTTCCCTTGGGGGTGTGGCTAAGCAAGGCGTCTTGGGCTGCGGGGGCGTGCCTGATACCTGCTCCTTGTCCCCGGGCGGGGGACTGAGGGCATTCTCACGGGTGCGCGGAGACTTGCATGTGTAAGTTTGGCTAAAGTTGATAGTAAAGTCAGGACCAAGCCTTTGTGCTTGCGAGACTTTATTAGGGTCTATCTTAACATCTTCAGTGTTATGCTTTAAAATTAAGCTACGCTAGCATTATAAAAAATGTTGTAGTACTGTAATGCTGCAATACTGTAATAATATAAGTAAAATATTTTTGAATTGGGAGTGAATTAGTACTCGAGGTTTAGTCCTGTTTTCGGGGGTTTGCAGGAATGACAGTGATCTCAGGAGTATAGGGGGGTAGGGGGGTTTAACGCGCAAAAACCAGGGGGTGATATATAGGATATTTGCCTAGAAATAAAAAAATTGTTATGCACTTGATATCTTAATATGTGGTTTTGTTAATGATTATTTTAAGCCTTTATTAACATGAATTATTGTTTACGTTTTACGAATGCAAGGTAAATGTTCAACCTTAACTTACGTTTGTCTTAGCTTTGCACTGGGATGTCAAGTGAAAGGAAGCTAAAAATTATAAACCCATTGTCCTTTGGAAAGAATGCCCGGCATGTGGGTTTAATGGTTCATATGTAATTCCACCATTAACCTATGCCTGATAAAATTCACTTGTTATGGGGAATACTTGTGTGTTTATGGACCTGAAATAGGAACCAGATGCCAGTAATAGTTCATTCAAATGCCAAATTCTTGTTAGTGTCTTGCCCTTGATTATCATTAAAGCATATGCATTTAGTAATCAAAGTTTTGGTGATTTCTTATTACATTAAGATTCTAAATCCATAACGGGATGTTGAGTTACTTGGTACGTTCTTGTTACTTGTAGGTTCAATTCAGTAGAAATAATATATGTCTATTAAATACTTGTATATTGGTTAAGACTCATAAATAATCTTTTAATGTTAGTCTGTAATTAATTATTATGTATATTTATTATTTAATATGTATTATGCAAATATTAAGCATATTTATTAGTATTACCTGTGGGGTTAATATCAATATATGGTGTAAATACATAGTTTGTATTCGCTACTTGGACTTTCCCGTTCAAACTATAAAATTGTGTAAAGAATTACAGATAGTTTGTTGTAGATCAAAGAATAGTTTAATTTAGAATCCTGGCTTTGGGAGTCAGGGGTAGAAGTTAAAATCTTCTTTCTTTGATTAGCACTAGGGGGGAATTTAACCTCCGACGTCCGGCTTACAAGACCGGCGCTCTGGCGCTGAGCTACTAGGGCATGTTCATTCAAGGGCTTTGTTTTCTAATCAGCCTGCAAGGGGGGTGAGAACTAAGAATAGGAAGAAATAGAGGAAGGAGGCCACTTGTCCAATGATGATGAATGGGTGTTCTACTGGTATTCCTCCAATTCATGTTAGGATTATTACATCTGCAACTAATATTCAGAATAGGAATTGTGTAAGGGGTCGGAATGTTAAGCCACGTTGTTTTGATGTGTGGAGGATGGGGACAACTATTAGTACTAGAATAGAAGATAGTAGAGCTAGGACTCCGCCAAGTTTGTTTGGGATAGATCGTAGGATAGCGTAGGCGAATAGGAAGTATCATTCGGGTTTAATGTGTGGGGGTGTAACTAGGGGGTTTGCTGGGGTGAAGTTGTCTGGGTCTCCTAGAAGGTTGGGGGAGAAGAGTGCTAGGGAGATTAGAGCCATAAGTAGGGCAACAAATCCTAGTAGGTCTTTGTATGAGAAATATGGGTGAAATGAGATTTTATCTGCGTCTGAGTTGAGTCCAGCTGGGTTATTTGAGCCTGTTTCGTGGAGAAACAGTAAGTGGATAATTGTCATGGCTGCAATAATGAAAGGAAGTAGGAAGTGGAAAGCGAAAAAGCGTGTTAGGGTGGCGTTGTCGACTGAAAATCCACCTCAGATTCATTGAACGAGTGTATTTCCTACGTAAGGTACGGCAGAGAGGAGGTTTGTGATGACGGTGGCTCCTCAGAATGATATTTGGCCTCAGGGGAGTACATATCCTACGAAGGCAGTTATTATAACAAGGAGGAGGAGGACGACTCCGACGTTTCATGTTTCTTTGTATAGGTAAGATCCGTAGTAAAGTCCTCGGGCAATGTGTATGTAGATACAGATGAAGAAGAAGGAGGCTCCGTTAGCATGTATATTTCGGATTAATCAGCCGTAGTTTACGTCACGACAGATATGAGTGACTGATGAGAAGGCTGTTGCGATGTCTGATGTATAATGTATGGCGAGGAATAGGCCTGTTAGGATTTGGGCTGCTAAGCAGAGTCCTAGGAGTGAGCCAAAGTTTCATCAAACTGAAATGTTTGATGGGGCAGGGAGATCAACTAGTGCGTCGTTGGCGGTTTTAAGGAGGGGGTGGGTTTTTCGTAGGCTGGCCATTAGGGTTCTTGTAGTTGAATAACAACGGTGGTTTTTCAAGTCACTAGTCCTGGTTAGAGTCCGGGCAGGAATTATGACTTATTTTATGTCTTTGTTTTTATTTGGGTTAGTTCTTGGTTTGGTTGCGGTTGCTTCTAATCCGTCGCCTTATTTTGCTGCTTTAGGGTTGGTGGGGGTAGCGGGGTTAGGATGTGGGGTTTTGGTTGGGTATGGGGGCCCTTTTTTGTCTTTGGTTTTATTTTTGATCTACTTGGGTGGGATGCTGGTGGTGTTTGCCTATTCTGCGGCTTTAGCTGCGGAGCCTTATCCTGAGAGTTGAGGTAGTCGGTCTGTGGTTGGGTATGTTGTGGCTTATTTAGTGGGTGTTTTAATGATCTCTAGTTATTTTTGAGGGGGGTGATATGAGGTTTCTTGAGTGCCGGCGGATGAACTGAAGGAGTTTTCTGTGTTTCGAGGCGATGTGGGTGGGGTTGCACTGGTGTATTCTTTGGGGGGTGGTATATTAGTAATTAGTGCTTGGGTTTTACTTTTAACTTTATTTGTGGTGTTGGAATTAACTCGGGGTCTTAGTCGGGGGGCGCTTCGGGCGGTTAGGGGAGGGTTAGTAAAATGGCAAGGGTGAGGGTTAGAAGGAATAGGGTTAAATAGGTTTTGATTATGCCTTGTTGAGCATTGCTTGTTGTGGTTACAAGTGGGAGGTGTAAAGATGTTAGGGCTTTTGGTCCTGTTTTTTCTAATCATGTTTGGTCTACTATTTGGCTGGCAATTGATTGGCCTAGGATGAGGTTTATTTTTGGAGCGAGTCGGTGGATTACTGCAGGAAAGAAACCTAGTATGTTTGAGAAGTGATGGGGGGTTAGGTTAGGAGTGGGTTTAAATTGTTTGCTTGTTAGTAGGGCGAGCTCTAGGGCGATTAGAAGACCTAAGATTGTAACAATTAGGGCACTGAGTTTTAAGATTGGGTGTATAGTTATGATAGGAGTTTTAAGGGGTAAAATGTTGGAGGTAATAAGAAGGCCGGCAAAGATGCTTCCTCAAGCGAGGCGTTTGATCGGGTTAATTGTTGTTGGATCGTTTTCATTAATAGGTGATAAGGGGTTAAATCGTGGGTGACCTAAGGATACAAAGAATACTACGCGTAGGCTGTAGATAGCTGTGAATGATGTGGCTAGAAGTGTTAGGGTGAGGGCTCAGGCGTTTAGGTAGGAGGTGTTTAGGGCTTCAATAATAGCGTCTTTGGAGAAGAAGCCTGCGAGGAATGGGGTGCCTGTTAGGGCGAGGCTGCCAATTGTAAGGCAGGTAGATGTGACGGGTACTAGTTGATGTATACCTCCTATTTTTCGGATATCTTGTTCGTCGTTTAGGCTGTGGATAATAGATCCGGAGCATAGGAATAGTATGGCTTTAAAGAAGGCGTGGGTACAGATATGCAGGAATGCTAGTTGAGGTTGGTTTAGGCCGATGGCTACTATTATTAGGCCTAGTTGGCTTGATGTGGAGAATGCAACGATTTTTTTGATGTCGTTTTGGGTCAGGGCACAGGTGGCGGTGAAGAGAGTTGTAAGTGCTCCTAGGCAGAGGCAAATTGATAGTGCGGTTTGGTTGTTTTCTATTAGTGGGCTAAGTCGAATTAATAGGAAGATTCCTGCAACAACTATAGTGCTGGAGTGTAATAGGGCAGAGACCGGTGTGGGGCCCTCTATTGCAGAGGGAAGTCACGGGTGGAGTCCAAATTGGGCTGATTTGCCGGTAGCGGCAAGGATGAGGCCAAGTAAGGGAATGGTCAGGTCTAGGTTTTTGGATGAAGCAAATATTTGTTGTATTTCTCAGGAGTTAAGGTTTATTGCTATTCATGCTATGGCTAGAATTAGTCCGATGTCTCCTACTCGGTTGTATATTACTGCTTGTAGGGCTGCGGTATTGGCGTCTGCTCGGCCGTACCATCATCCGATGAGGAGGAATGATATGATCCCGACCCCCTCTCATCCGATAAAAAGTTGGAATATATTATTAGCTGAGACGAGAATGATTATAGCTACTAGGAAGGTAAGGAGATATTTGAAGAATTGATTTATATTAGGGTCTGCATGTATGTATCATGATGCGAATTCTAGAATGGATCAAGTTACATAAAGAGCAATTGGGATAAAGATAATGGAGTAATGGTCAAATTTAAAGCTAATGTTGATATCAAATGTTGAGGTGTTTATTCAGTTTCAATTAGTAATAATTGTCTCTGCCCCTTCGTTGAGGAAAAGAAAAAGAGGGATTAGGCTAATAAGGAAAGCCGTTTTTACGGCATTTTTTACATGTGAGAGGGCTCAGGTAGTTTCTTTGGGGGTGGGATTAAGGGTTGTGAAAAGAGGGTAGATTAGGAGTGTAAAGATGATTAGAAGGCTAGAAGTTATTATTAATGTGGTGGGGTGCATAGCTTCTACTTGGAGTTGCACCAAGAGTTTTTGGTTCCTAAGACCAACGGATTAGCTATTATCCTTTAGGAGCGCGAGGGAGCCTCGGGGTTTAACCGGGGTGACAAGAATTAGCAGTTCTTGTTGCTATCGAGCCTCTCTCGGTGGATAAGGGGACTCTAACCTCTATTTTTAGAATCACAATCTAATGTTTTTGTTAAACTATATCTACAAGCGGTTCATCCTCAAATTAATTCAGGTTTAAGGATGAGGAGGAGAAGGGGGACTAGGTGTAGGGTTATTAGGAGGTGTTCCCGGGAGTGGGATGGTTCTAGTATAATGATATGTGGGGGGAGAGGACCTCGTTGTGTTATTAGGAATATGTATAGTGAGTAACCTGCAGTAATTAGTGTCCCGGCTCCGGTTAGGAGAAGAGATCATGAAGATCAGTTAAATAGGGAGGTGATAATTATTAATTCTCCCATAAGATTAGGAAGTGGAGGGAGTGCTAGGTTGGCCAGGCTAGCAATAAATCATCATGTGGTTATTAAGGGTAAAATTATTTGGAGGCCTCGGGCTAATAGTATGGTTCGGCTGTGGGTACGTTCGTAGTTGGTGTTAGCTAAGCAAAATAGGGCGGAGGATGCAAGACCGTGGGCGATTATTAGTAAAAGGGCTCCTGTAAATCCTCAGGGTGTTTGGATTAGGATACCTCCTACTACTAAGCCCATATGGCTGACGGATGAGTAGGCGATTAGGGATTTTAGGTCTGTTTGGCGTAAACAGATAGAGCCTGTTATAATAATACCTCACAAGGCCAGGATTATAAACGGATAGCTTAGTTCTTTGGTTAAGGGGTCGAGTACTACAAGTATACGTATTATTCCATAACCTCCTAGTTTTAGTAGGACGGCAGCTAGAACTATTGAACCGGCCACGGGGGCTTCAACGTGGGCTTTGGGGAGTCAGAGGTGGACACCGTATAGTGGTATTTTTACTAGGAATGCGATTAGGCAGGCCATTCATCATAACTTGTCCCCTAGGGTAAGAAGTTGAAGGGGTTTAGCGTATTGAAGGGTAAGTATAGAAAGAGTTCCTGTATTATTTTGAAGGAGTAGGAGGGCAACTAGGAGAGGGAGGGATCCTATAAGGGTGTAGAATAGAAAGTATGTTCCGGCGTTGAGTCGTTCTGTTTGGTTGCCTCATCGGGTAATAATAATGAGGGTTGGGATTAGGGTAGCTTCAAATATTACGTAAAATATAATAATCTCTGTGGCACTAAAGGCTATGATTAGGAAGATTTGCAGGGTTGTGAGAAGGGAGATGTATGTTCGTTGGCGGTTGTGTGGTTCGGTTTTTGTATGGTTTTGGCTTGCTAAGATTATTAATGGAAGAAGTCAGCAGGTGAGGACAAGTAGGGGGGTTGAGAGAGGATCAGTTGCCATATAGGGGTTTAAGGTGGATCATCCTGTTTCTGATGAAGTTTTTAGTCAAGTTAGGCTAATTAATGCAATGATTAAGCTTTGGTTTAGGGCGGTAGGTCATAATCATTTGGTAGGGGTAAGTCAGATTGTTGGGATTAGCATAATAGTTGGGATTAAGACTTTTAACATTGTAGGAGATTAAGACTTTGTAGTCGGTCAGTTCCGTGTGTGCGCGCAGTTGCTACGAGGAGGGCCAATCCTGCGCTAGCTTCGCATGCAGAAAATGCTAGGAGTAGTATGGGGGAAGCTGAGTAGATGGTGGAGTCTAGTTGAAGGGCTCATAGGGAGAGGGCAATAAATAAGGATAGTATTATACCTTCTAAGCATAGTAGGGCTGAGAGTAGGTGGGTTCGGTGAAATGTTAGACCAATTAGCCCTAGGATAAAGGCGGAAGAGAAGGTAAAGTGAACGGGGGACATTAGGCAATTATGGACTTAAACCATAAGTTTTTGAGCCGAAATCAAATGTTTTTATTAGACTAACTGCCTATTCGGCTCACTCTAGTCCTCCTTGGGTTCATTCATAGACGAGACCTAGGGTAAGAAGAAGAAGGATAGTAATTGCTCAGGTGAATGTAAGAAGGGGAGAGTTTAGTTGATCTCCTCATGGAAGGGGTAGAAGGAGTGCAATTTCCAGGTCGAAGAGCAAGAATAGAATAGCTACTAAGAAGAATCGTAGGGAGAAAGGGAGTCGGGCTGTGCCTAGGGGGTCGAAGCCACATTCGTATGGTGATAGTTTTTCATAGTCTGGGTTTATTTGTGGGAGTCAGAATGAGACAATTGTTAGGATAATGGAGAGAATAGCAGTAATGGTGATGGTTGTAAGGACTAGGTTCATTATCTTTCCTTGGGGTTTAACCAAGATCGGGTGATTGGAAGTCACTTATACTAACTTTGTACTAGAAAGATTATGAGCCTCATCAGTAGATAGAGATGTAAAGGAATAATCATACGACATCTACGAAATGTCAGTATCATGCGGCTGCTTCAAATCCAAAGTGGTGTTCGGATGTAAAATGGTATTGAATTTGTCGGAGAAGGCAGATAGCTAGGAATGTGGAGCCAATAATGACGTGGAGGCCGTGGAAACCTGTAGCTACGAAGAAAGTAGATCCATAAACTCCGTCTGCGATGGTAAAGGGGGCTTCATAGTATTCTATAGCTTGGAGGAAAGTGAAGTAGAAGCCAAGTAGAATTGTTAGGACGAGAGATTGGATTGCTTGTTTTCGTTCTCCTTCTATGATGCTGTGGTGGGCTCAGGTTACTGTAACACCTGATGCTAGGAGTACAGCTGTATTTAGAAGAGGCACTTCAAAAGGGTCAAGGGTAGTAATACCAGTAGGAGGTCAGCAGCCTCCTAGTTCGGGAGTGGGGGCTAGGCTTGAGTGGTAGAAGGCTCAGAAGAATCCTAGGAAGAAGAAGACTTCTGAGGTGATAAATAGGACTATTCCGTAACGGAGCCCTTTTTGAACTGGTGGTGTGTGGTGTCCTTGGAATGTTCCTTCTCGTACGATATCTCGTCATCATTGATACATGGTTAAGAGAAGTAACATTGTTCCTAGGACTATTAGGGTTGTGGAGTGGAAATGAAATCAGATAGCAAGGCCAGAGGTTATTAGGAGAGCAGCTACTGCTCCTGTTAGTGGTCATGGGCTGGGGTCAACTATGTGGTATGCGTGTGCTTGGTGGGCCATTAAACGTTTTCTTGTAGATAGAGACTTAGAAGGAGTACAAAGACGTATGCTTGGATTATAGCAACGGCGACTTCAAGAAGTGTTAGGAGGAAAAGGAGGGTGGCTGTGAGAATGGCAACTGTAGGTATTAGTGGGAGGAGAACGAATGCAGCGGTGGCAATTAGTTGAATAAGAAGATGACCTGCTGTAAGATTAGCAGTTAATCGGACTCCTAGAGCTAAGGGTCGAATAAATAGGCTAATGGTTTCGATAATAATAAGGACTGGAATTAGAAGGGTGGGGGTTCCTTCTGGCAGAAGATGACCTAGAGCATGAGTAGGTTGGTTTCGTATTCCAATAATTACGGTTGCGAGTCAAAGGGGGACTGCTAGGCCCATATTGAGTGAAAGTTGCGTAGTTGGTGTAAATGTGTATGGTAGTAAGCCAAGTATGTTGAGTGTAATTAAAAAGATTATTAAGGAGGTTAGTAGGGTAGCTCATTTGTGTCCGCCTAAGTTTAATGGTAATAGGAGTTGTTGGGTAAAGCGGTTAATGAATCAGCCTTGTAGTGTTAAAAGTCGATTGTTTAATCATCGGGCTGAAGGGGTTGGGTAAAGTATTCATGGGAGGGCTAAGGCGAGGGCAATAAGTGGGATGCCCAGATATGTGGGGCTCATGAATTGGTCGAAGAAGCTTAGTGTCATGGTCAGTTTCAGGCTTTTGTTTTAGGCATTTCAGCACTTTGGGTTGATGGCTCGTTTGGGAAGGTATGGGCTAGGACTTTGGGGGGAATTAGTGTTAGGAAAATAAATCAGGAGAATACTAGGATTATAAACCAAGGGGAGGGGTTGAGTTGAGGCATGTCACTACGGGTGGTTGGAAGTCACCAGTCTTTAGCTTAAAAGGCTAACGCTATGTCCTGTTTAGCTTCGTAGTGTAGGCGTCTTCAAGTATTATAGAGGATCAGTTTTCAAAGTGTTCTAGTGGAACGGCTTCAACTACGATTGGTATGAAGCTGTGGTTTGCACCGCAAATTTCGGAGCATTGACCGTAGAATACACCAGGGCGGGATGTAATAAAGGCTGTTTGGTTTAGTCGGCCGGGCACTGCGTCTATTTTTACGCCTAGTGCTGGTACTGCTCATGAGTGTAAGACGTCTTCAGCTGAGACAAGTACACGAATAGGGGATTCAATTGGAATAACTATTCGATGGTCTGCTTCTAGAAGGCGGAATTGTCCTGGGGTAAGGTCTTGGGTGGGAATTATGTAGGAATCGAAGCCAAGGTCTTCGTAATCTGTATATTCATAGCTTCAGTATCATTGGTGACCTATAGCTTTGATAGTTAGATGTGGGTCATTAATCTCATCTATAAGGTAGAGAATTCGAAGTGATGGTAGGGCGATAAGAATAAGAATTACTGCGGGGAGGACAGTTCAGATAATTTCAATTTCTTGGGAATCGAGAATATATTTGTTGGTTAGTTTGGTGGAGACTATTGCCACAATAATGTAAAGTACTAGTGTACTGATTAGGAAAACAATTATTAAGGCATGATCATGGAAATGAAGGAGCTCTTCTATAACAGGTGAAGCCGCATCTTGGAATCCTAGTTGAGAGGGATGTGCCATTCTGGCTATGCCCAAGATACGCGAGAGTCTAACTCGCGACTTCGCCTTGACAAGGCGGTATAATATCTTTACTAGTATCTTATGAAGAAAGTGACAGAGTGGTTATGTGATTGGCTTGAAACCAGTAGATGGGGGTTCAATTCCTCCCTTTCTCGTTAGTTTGATTGAACTTGGACGAAGGCAGGCTCTTCGAATGTGTGGTATGGAGGAGGGCAGCCATGCAGTCATTCTACGTTGGTTGTAGTTAGTTCGACTGATAGAACTTCTCGTTTAGCAGTAAATGCTTCTCAGATAATAAAAAGGAACATAATTACTGCGACTAGAGAAATTAGGGATCCGATAGAAGAGATAGTATTTCATAATGTGTAGGCGTCAGGGTAATCTGAGTACCGTCGAGGTATTCCGGCTAATCCAAGGAAATGTTGTGGGAAGAATGTAAGATTAACGCCTAAGAACATTACTCCAAAGTGGATTTTAGTTCAAGTGTTGTGTAGTGTATATCCTGTAAAAAGAGGGAATCAGTGTACGAAAGCAGCTACAATGGCAAATACAGCTCCTATTGAAAGAACGTAGTGGAAATGAGCAACTACATAGTAGGTGTCGTGAAGGACAATGTCTAGTGATGAATTAGCTAGTACGATCCCTGTTAGTCCACCTACAGTAAATAGGAAAATAAACCCCAGGGCTCATAGAAGAGGTGTTTCTCATTTAATAGCACCTCCATGTAGTGTGGCTAGTCAGCTAAATACTTTTACACCTGTTGGAATGGCAATAATTATTGTAGCAGATGTAAAGTATGCACGTGTATCAACGTCCATTCCAACTGTAAACATATGGTGGGCTCAAACGATAAATCCTAGTAGGCCAATTGCTATTATGGCTCATACCATTCCTATATAACCGAAAGGTTCTTTTTTTCCGGAATAGTAGGCAACAATGTGTGAGATTATCCCAAAGCCTGGTAAAATTAGAATATATACTTCTGGATGGCCGAAGAATCAGAATAGATGTTGGTAAAGAATGGGGTCTCCACCACCTGCCGGATCAAAAAATGTTGTGTTTAGATTTCGATCTGTTAGTAGCATGGTAATACCTGCTGCTAAGACAGGTAGAGAAAGAAGAAGAAGAACAGCTGTAATTAGAACGGCTCATACAAATAGGGGTGTTTGATATTGAGAAATAGCGGGGGGTTTTATATTAATAATAGTTGTAATAAAATTAATTGCCCCTAGAATTGAGGAGATACCTGCTAAGTGAAGTGAGAAGATAGTTAGATCTACGGAGGCCCCTGCGTGTGCTAAGTTGCCTGCAAGAGGTGGATAGACTGTTCATCCTGTTCCAGCACCAGCTTCTACTCCTGATGAGGCTAGTAGAAGGAGGAATGAAGGGGGAAGTAATCAGAAGCTTATGTTATTTATTCGGGGGAATGCCATATCAGGGGCTCCAATTATTAGAGGAATTAATCAGTTCCCAAAGCCTCCAATCATGATTGGTATTACTATGAAGAAAATTATTACAAACGCGTGTGCTGTAACAATAACATTATAAATCTGGTCGTCTCCCAGAAGGGCTCCGGGTTGGCTTAGTTCAGCTCGAATAAGTAGGCTAAGGGCTGTGCCAACTATTCCGGCTCAGGCACCGAATACTAAATAAAGGGTACCGATATCTTTATGATTGGTTGAGAAAAATCAGCGAGTGATTGCCAC